TTCCTTATTTCTTCGATAATAGAGTTGGCTATATTTGTGGCATCTATTGTACAAGTTCGTGAAGAAGGCTGGACGAGTGGAATGAGGGAAAGCGGCTCCATCGACAAAAAAGAAGAGTAGCCCAACCCGCAAAATGACTAGTTGAAGAATTTATAATTGAATAAAATAAAGATAGATAGTTTACTTGCACTTATGCTTGAGTAAGGCTCCGAAGGAGAAGTAGGATTCTAGACGGACAGGAAAAGGAAAAAGTATGAGGGATGAGTCAAACTGCTCTAAAGTTCTGAAAGAAAAGGTCCCAGTTCTCCTTTTTTTAGTAGATGGCTCGCCCGGTTGACTGCAATAGCAGCTGTTGCCGAAAGTGCTTATGCTTAGGTCACTTAGCGGTAAAAATAGGAATGATTCCGTGGATCAAGGACTTTTTCCGTGGCCGTAATTGGGTTTTTGACACAGTTATAGTTGTTGCCAGAAGGTGCTATGCTATTACTAAAGAGGGGCACCGGAGGTAAGACTGACCCCCGGAGCTCTTGCCCGAACATGTACTTCACTGAACAAACTTTTCGAAGTCGGCTACGATAACCTGCGATTCTTGGAAACTCCCTAGGTCTGCATCCAGCCGTGCCAAGGCTATAGTATGAAAGTAAGTACCATCTCGTCATGACGGAGCCACGGGCGGTCGACCGAATTGGTTGTTTGCTCAAAGTTTATTACGTTACGTGTTCGGTTTGGGGATTGCCCCTGGAAGCAAGGGGCGGTGGGGGCTTTAAGCTCGGTGTTTCTTCAGGCATTCTACTTAATTACTTACTACCGATGCCAGTAGAGATTCCGATTACATTGCCCAACCTAAAACACCCATCGAAGAAGTAGAAGTCGTGGAAAAGGCGCCAAAGACGGGGCTAAAAGAGTTGTAGAGGAAGCATAGCTCAAAATCTACTATTATATAAGAAGGGAGGGCGGTCCATAGGAAGTTCTGAAAGAAAAGAATTGGTCTTCGCCTTAGGAACTATCAAGAATTGAAAACCAAAATACCTTTTCTTCTAATTCTTCTTGTTCGGAGGGACCCTTCGGAGACTAGAACCGCTCTGTCTTCTCCATTACCGGCAGGCCCAGACCTAGTTGCCGCAGATCCAAAAGATTCTCTTGGGCCAAAAATGGCGGGTTATTACATTGAGGCGCCCTTTCTTTTACAACCCTTTCCTTTTTAATCATTAATAAGATTCTCCATCCTAAAAATGCAAAAAAGAGTCCCCACCTTTTGTGCCTTTTCTCTACCAGTTGAGCCACGGCGTCCATCTTATTTTATTACAGATTTACCCATGAATACTGAAAAGTAAGTCTAAAAACCTTTCTTTCAGAAACTACTCAAGCAGAGAGACTGGAAAAGCCACCCGTACTACACCCCGCACATTAGGTTCCCTTCTCTTCTTAGTAATGCGGAAAATTCTCAAACCCTATGAATGCGGCGACTTTGCAAAATCTATCCATATCTCGAATACCCTTATATCTGTATCGAGAAAGCTATGAAGATAGAGCGGCCAACAAAAAAGCTTCGTTAAATCACCGCAGGCGAAAGGAAGGCGTAGGCCCTTATACATGTAATAACAGAATCTGGTTACTATAGCGGAGGTGCCATAGGCGGAACTCTGGTCTGGTATCCGAGCAGCCATTTGAAGATGTAGATAACATGCCGGGGGGAAGGCGTTCCATCAGGGGAGAACTAGACCAATTCATGGGTAGATAGACTGTTGGAGAATGCTATTGTCAGAGAGTGGAGGTGAAATAGCACAATTCCTAGAGCATGGCTACCCATATTTGACTTCTAAGTAATAGCATGTCGGGGAGAATACGACTCCCATAAAAAAGAGGGGGGAATATACTAATTTGTAGAGTGAGTAACTAACTCTTGCTTATTCGGATGCGTGTGTCCCCAAATAAAGCCTTACTAAGATCATCATATAGGCTTGGTTGGAGAATAGTAGCACCTGTCAGAAAGAGGGGAAATCGTGAGACCTAGAATTCCAAGACAAGTTCTCAAAATAGATCTAATTCCACCGAGCTGTTGTAATGATAAGATCTCTTCGCAATTCACCGAGAGCCCCCCGATTGCCCTCTAAAACTCATTCATGGCATGGGACGCCCTCTCAAGCTGACCCAAATCTCGCTTTTACTTACTACTCATGTGTCCCGGTCAGAGAACGGACCGCTTTTGCTTATAAAGATGAATCAAGCGAGAATGCGCTCCAGTATAAAACAGGTGGTGAAAAGGATCAATTCAGAGAATGAATAAGCCCTTTCTTATAAAGATGGGGATAGCACACAGGAAAATGCGATTGTAACCAAATGCGGAGGTGAACCATATGAATTCATTCCATGAATAACCTGCCTTTGCTTAGGGGGATAGCATGTCGCAAAATGGAATGCGCAAAAGAGTGAAAGCACGGTTCTGAAAGAACGGCGGCCGCTAAGGTTACGAAGTCAAATGTGTTGAAATCATCCATGGAGGTGTCACGAAGTGCACCCGATCTCCAATAGCTCATGGAATGGAATAGTTTGGGGTGCATCGATTCGCGAATTCCAGTACCAATCTCAGCTATTGGGGAAACCTGACTTCTTTTTGAATATAAGGGTAAATGCCTACCGAACAGATTGATCGCAGATATCGCATTGTGCTCAGTAAAAGCGGCTATTCCACCTACGTGGAAAGCCTTACTTTCCTTTTTTTTACTAAGAAGACGGGGTTAAATTTGGAAAAGTTACGTCTCACCTAGGGGTGATTTCTTACTTTCTCATTTTCGCTCTACTCCTTCGGAGCCTCCACTTTTGAAATAATTTTATTTCGCCTAGCGGTCAAATCGGTCTTTTTTGAACTCGTAATGACCTGACCGATCTTCCATAATCGCAGCTGGTCTTCGCTCCCGGGATCGGTCCGATTGAAAGAAATCCATTCCCGCCTACCGGAGATTTCTCATTCCACCTATCCAGACAAGCTCCCTACGGCCGATGCCGCCGAGTTCCCTTTGAAGGATCGACTCATGGCACTGAAATTCCACTGCAATCTCAACAAATAGGATTGCAGCAGAACGCTTGATAGCGACTCTCTATGGGTCCATGGTACGTAGGTCGCAAAGCGTAAAAAAGCCATTGCTTTATTTACAATGAAATAGACGGCTTTATTATGAACGCCCGCTTTCTCGCAGCCTTAATCCCAGAGGTGAAATCGGATCTACCTTATTTGATTTCATAGAAAAGAATTTGTGCTACGAAGAGCCGGGAAAAAGCGTTTTGTGCAATTCAATTTGATCTCGAGGTGAATCGTGAGACTGAAGCGGTACAGGAGAATTTCATTGAAATAGTGGCCTCCGCCTTTTTCTCCCAGAAAACGGATGCTTTTGGGACTTTGCGATCATCCCACTCAACAAAGAGACTAGCGATACTGATGGCAAAGCGGGGAGAAGGACCCATGTGTGGAAAGACGCCTCCCGGGGATCTGTGTATGACAGGGCGTTAGCTTCAAACGAGCCACTCGGCATACAGGTAGTCTCGCTGCAAATGTATTCATAGGTATTTCTTTCTCCCGTGAGTCCCGGTAAGATCCGCTCCCCGATTTTGATTCTACCAGAGGAGCAGTTCCTTATTGTTTTTGTCCAGATCCGTTCCTACAGCTGTGCAGCAAGCCAGAAAGAAATCGTTGTTTGTAATGGATCATAGTCCGCATGTTGGCTCATTGCTTGCATGATCTTTCTTTTATCTTGTTTTCTTTCATTTCCCTCTGGACTACTTGACACACATGCGCTGAGTTACTTATGAAAAAGCCGTCTACTCATTTCATTGTTAGCGAGTAGGTGGCAGCTAAATAGAGCCTCGTGTCTCCATCGGGGTACCCCATCTGACCGATATATGAGGCCCGCGGACTCACGTTTTACCCTTGATAGTTATGGGTAACCTAGATCTGATTGAACGTAGGGATCTAAATAATGGACGTACAATACATTCTAAGTTGATCCAGGAAATGTAAAAGACTTGATAAATTGGGCCATACTTCTCGTTACGGACTGCCCCCGCTGTCTCCCGGCGAACTACTAATAGGCGAAAGAGTTATCAAACAATGAAAGAAAGGGACAGTTAAAAGATACTTTTTGAGCTCATTATCAGTCACTTAAACAACTTCAAGAACATCTGCGCAACTTATTCACACAATATCCCCTGCACGCTCTCAGAGGAGAACCCAATTCCCCAGGTGTGGCGTGCGGTTTATGGAGGGGGAGGAGACAAGAACGAGAACATACTTTCATTTTTTGAAATGTCTTAGCTGCTGCTCGATCGTGTATAACGTCCCAACATTCATTACTAAGTATCCGTTCATGTACGAGGCGGAACAGGTAATAACCTGCCACTTATAGAGTGACCGCTTTATTTATCTTTCTAGACGAACCAACAACGGGCCGGTAAGGTTTTGCGCTTCTTCTGTATTGGGACGCCACTCGTAAAAGGACGTCAATGAAATTTCCCGCACAATTCTACATAAGATGTAACGTCAATTACTATCTTTTTGTATGGACAGACAGTGAGCTGACGACAGTTTATCCGCTATTAAGTTCATACGAGAATCTTTCATTTCTCCTCTCACCGTCAACGATCGTATGAAACAATAGATGCTTCATAATAAAGTCACTCAATTAGTAGTCTGGAATCCCTCCGATGCGGTCAGATAGGAAACTCGTATTGTCTCATAGCATTCGCGCAGGTCTCCGTAGTGAAGCATAGGAGGAAAGACGGATTCCGATAAGGCCAGAACTGATCCCGTATCTGTTACAAAATCTCCAAATCAGAATACAAAAAGAGGGTCCCATCTCAACCGCCGGCCCTTTCTCGCGTAAAAGCCATTTTCATCCCACTGGCACCAACTAATACCGTACACGCAAAGAAAGAAAACATGTGCTTACCTACCACATTTCATCAAACCTATAAATCCTTGGAATTCTCATATAGCGTCGTATACCTCCGCGCAAACACTACTGCCAGCCAATACAAATATCTTGTTAGAACGAGCCAGAAATGACCAACTTTCGCGAGCATTCTTTGTTGCCTCTTTTCGGTTTCCTTTTACGAAAGTAGATTGATCCGATTGACAGAAGGAAATAGGGACGCCCGAGGCATGCGCTAAAGGCGGATTAGAAAGACAACGTACTAGTCTTAGCGTGAGAAGCATATTTTATAACCTCTTGTAACCCGCTTGGCCACATATTCTACTAAGTAAAGAAGAAGGCAAACTAGTTGGGAAAGGCCTGGAAGTTGCGATATGCCAAGCACCTATTCCTAGAATCTCTTTTTTGAGCGAATGACTCTATTTGCCAGTCGTACGGAAAGCTCAAACAAATCTTAAGGTTCGATCTCGGTTAGTTTGATTTCTCGCATTCATCATCCAGAGGGGTGTCAGATAACATAGTAGCCCCCACTGTCTCCTCTCCCTTAAGAGGCTGGACAGGGATCCCCGGGTTGAAGAAACTTTTTGACTTATGCTGGATCACGAAGACGGGCCATTCTCCGTCTTCTTCTTTCTAGAAGGGGGATCCGATCAATGACATCGCAACCAGGTTGGTCTCATAGTTGTGCCTTCGGGCGGGACATGTTGGTCACGGTTTAATGCGAAGTATGGATCATCTAGTGGTTCGCTCGCTCCGCTAGACAGAAGAACGGAATCGTAGCCTTCAAGCTGACGTCTGAATATCTCATTCATAATCCGACGAGTTAAATGAGAAAGGGGCGGTTTCATAGCTCTAGCTTGCTGCGTCAACTGGCCCTTGGTCATCCTTTATGTGAGGTAGCTTGTCTCCTCCAGCTTGTCTGGTTAATGGGGCTCTCTATTCAAAGATTCAAGAAGTCACTCCGCTTTCTGGGATGGAGAAGTTTCCCTTTCTTTGATTCATTCGCCCTACGTGATCATCTACTTTCTTCCTTGTAGTAATGTATCAATCCTTCTATATGATGGCATTCTGTAATTCCATTCTTCCTTTCTTTGACCTGCGCCGATCCACACGGAGAATTGAACATACTTTCTGAGCTGCGTACGTCTTCTGTCTTTTCCTTGCGGGGTAAGTCTTTTTTATAACAATAAATAAAGGGAAGTGCGCCGGGAAAGCAACCGGGGATGCTGGTTCAATTCCAGCTTGTGAATCAAAGAAAACAAAAAGGGGAGGCGCACCGACCGGAAGTGAGGAGCTAGAAAGCATCGATTTCCAGGTCTATCTATTAGACGATATTTTACCGATGTGAGTGCCGAGTTGTTTCGAGTATCAGAATCCGATTCTCGCTCAGCTCCAGCTTCACAGGTTGGATATGTAGGAAAATTTTCCGGGGGAAAACATTGATGGATTGAGTCGGTCAACTGTAATGTAAAGAACATAAAGGAGAGACTTTCCAGCCCATGTGTGTAGCATCTGAGTTTTCCAGCACTATAACTGAACTAGTACCTTACTAACCATAAAATCAATGACTAAAACTATCCAGTATTGACGGCTTCTTCCCCGTCCAGAGTTTCACTTCACTAACTTGAAAGAGACTACTCCTCTGGAAGGAACGACTCTATATAAAGAGACGCGCTACGACGCTGGATACTCATAAAAGTAAATTGATCCCGCGGGGACGGAAATCAAAATCGGGCAGGAGTCGCTCAATCAAAGACAGTTCAATTCGATCTTAGCCGATCTAAGGTTTACCCTCTCTCCGGCCCCGTTTTGGTGCACTATTGGGGAGCTCACTGGGCCCGCCGCTTTCTCAATCGAAAATGGAAACTGTCAAGATTAGCGTACTGAACGATTTCTATTTTTTTCTATGTGGATTGATTTTCGTTGATCGGGTGCGAACCCGAAGTCAATTCATTCTCTTTGGCTGAAGTCAATCTTCATCAAGACAGCTGACCGAGTCGAAACCTACTGCTCAAGTCTGACGAATGCCGTTCATGAGCTGGTAAAGTCGAGATCAATCAACTGGGATCGGATCCCTGGTGAAAAAGAAAAGAGTAGCTTTCCCCATCTCTATTTGAGACAGATAGAGTTTTCACACAAACGCCTTGACTCGCCTATCCGAATCCTCTACTTTCCTTGTTCGTTCACCTGCCCGGTCTGGTTCATCTTACCCGCTGGCTTGGACGAGTACAGTTCACTGATTTGAATCACTTAAACTAAAGCTCCGATATCCGTAGTACTTCAACCTTCTTTTCTTACTCGTCACAGTCAAGATCCCGCGCATCAAATGATTACTGACTTGAACTAGCACTTGCTGCTATTAACTCAGCAGACGATCAGGCGAGATGCTAATTGGAGAAGAACTAACCGGACCTGCCTTCCCGGAAAGCACGAGCATACAGATTCGTAGTGTTCGTTCGGAGATTCCACTATACCCTTTTCATTCGGGAAAGCAACTCTAGCCTATATTCTTTGTCTTGAATCACAGAGCTCGGACAACAACTATCACAACTGGAAATACGAGAACTACTTACTAGCTATCTGACAGTTTTGAAGATATGCGAAAGAGGGAGAATGCGCTACATCGGATATTGATGAAACAGCTGTAGTGAAAGGCTAGTTAGGTACCGCAGGTAGAGCATCTTTCAACATTTCGGAGAACCACTTTATATTGGCACCTTGGCCAGGTAGATCCGTCCCACTCTCCGGAACCTCACCTCTGCTTTTTTGGAGTACGGGATGACTCGGATGGGCAGATAGAACAGAACCTGTCAGTTATGCCTTTAGGGGACGCTACGGTGCCTTAGCTGGTTCCCGATCCTCCTTCAAAAGTGGTGATGTAGGCGGATTGGTAGGGCTTAACATTATTCGTGTTTGGAGTAGGTGAACTGGGAAAAGAAAGGAAGGGTGATGCTTGTTAAACAAAGCAGCGTGTGCGGCCGCCACGTATAGCTGTAGCATCGGTTATTGCTCTGGTTACGAATGACCCAATCTATCTATGGCAACCACCCCTACTTTTAGTAGATGGAGATGCGCACCTAGGAAAGACGGATGAAAGAGAACCTCCCCTGAGAGATTGGCATTGGCCTGTGGGTCCGCTGCGGTAGAAGGCCTTAGCTGGCGATCCGGGGTAAAGTCCGAGGTTCCCAGAATATGGATATTGAAGGGGGGATGGTAAGACCTTACCGAGTGTGCATCATATCAAGGTGATGGGCCAGGCAGCAATGCAGGAAGAGACCAGTAGGTTTGGTTTGGAAAGCCTGTCGATCCATCCTGATTAATTTACGCTATTTCTGACTAGAGAGAGGACTTAGATCGGAGAGGAGCAGCTCTTTTCTTTTTAACAGAAAGCAGTGATGAATGGGACGGAGCTGCTACACTTCAGCTGGAGCTTATGTATTGGAGCAGAGGTGGCAGTTCAGACAGCAGCTGGAGCAGGACCAGCAACTAGGGGTTGTTCACAGAGCAGCCGTCTTTCCCTCTCAAGCGGAGAAGACTGGTTACATGTCCGATCCGCTAGGGATGGTTCTTCTCGACAGATTAAGCTACTTACTAGAGTTAGGGTATTGAACAAACGGGTGGCAACTTGCCCGATAAGAAAAGTCGCCCGAGTGAAAGAGTTCTTGTTTTAGTAGCTCAGGAGTTGCTTGTTCCTTTCGGCACTAAGCTTACTCTCTTCCAGCTTCTATGGGCTCTTCGAAATAAAATTACCTTGACTACACCCTTCTCGGCTTTGTTACCCAGACACTCATCCTGAGCAATCTCTTCCTGTTCTGAAGTGTCCAGATCTGGCATCTTTGCCTCTTATTGTTCAGGGTCCTCTAGAACCGCAAAACGGTTCGGGCTGACTATGACTAGGTCATTCCACTAGCACAACTAGTGTCCAGCTCCCCCATTGTCACTACTGGCTCGACATTTTTGCAAACACCGACCCTTACTCAATAGGGCAATGAAAAGAGGAGAACGATTGCCATCAGTACGTGAAAAAGTCCCACAAGTGTCAGATTCATGCAAACTTTATTCATGTGCCTCAGGCGTTACTTCACAATCTTACCTCTCCATGGCCATTTTGCACATGGGGAATTGACATCATCGGAAAGGTGACACCCAAAGCATCAAATGGACACGAATACATCTTAGTGGCACAATTGATTACTTTACCAGGAGCGGCATCTTATCAAAGACTGAAATAGGCCAAGATCATTAAAGAAAACATAATCTGCAGATATGGAGTACCGCACGAGCTAATTTCAGATCTGGGATCTCACCTCAAAAAATAAGTTGAGCAGCCGGTATCAGATACAACAGCACAAACCCTCGCCGTACAGGCCTCAGACCAATAGAACAGTGGAGGCATAAAAACATAGGTCAGATCCTGCGGAAGATGACAGACACATATCGAGATTGGCCCGAAAAGTTGCCACTGGCCCTGTGGGGGGTATCGGATCTCCATTCGGACTTCCACCGGCGCTACTCGGATGGAAGCAGTGCTACCTCCCTGGGCAAGGGAAGCCGAAGAAAAAAGGGGGTGAAATAAACTAAAATGACTAGACCGAGTGGGTGCCTTTAGGTGATAGTAATCAGACGAACTTTACTATGTCTCTTCCAATGCCTCCTCCATAAAATGCTTGGTGCGTGAAATCAATAGAATCACTTATCGTCAGGTGCCTTATTTAGTGGTCAAAGGCTGTTTAGTCATTACCAACGTTCAGAGAAGGTGGTTAAAAATAAAGAAGATTCATTCTTGCAACAACGCGATTCGAGCTCTCTTCTCTATTTGCGAGCACTTCTCGGTCTGGTGGAGATCCTTCCACCGGTATCGATGCCCTAAGCGAGGGATTAAGTCGGTTACTAGTAGTTCTATGACCACTTGTTCTTGCAGGAAACATATTTTTCTGTCTCTGATGTGTACACCGGGGTGGGCCTTTAGAAGGCCATAAGTGACTTCCTGGTTCATCTACCTTTTTGGTTGTTGGGCACATAGAGACTTGGGCGGGAATGAGACTTCCAGATTCCAGATAACCATCATCCATCTA